TATCCATGACTGTTTATGTCTCTAGCATGACTACTTGATGAAATTGGAGGGAAGTGGAGTAAATGGCCGATACTACTGGAAGGATTCCTCTTTGGATAATAGGTACTGTAACTGGTATTCTTGTGATCGGTTTAATAGGTATTTTCTTTTATGGTTCATATTCCGGATTAGGTTCATCCCTGTAGTAATCGGATGAATTGAGTTGTAGACATGAAAGCGTAGGAACTCAACGGGATTCCCTTCTTTGTTTGTCTGATTCGAGGGGAAAGGGCCCGTTGGGTTCTTAAGAATCACAGTCTTGGTTTCGTCTAAATGACAAAGTGGATTTTTTTCTGCTGTTTCAAAAAACTCCAGTCTCTTTTTTTCTGATGATGCTTTTGAAAAATGAACTTCATTAATTGATTCAGAACACCTCTTCCTTGATCTTGCTAATATCTATGGGTACTTTGCAAGTTCGACCAAAACAAAGGGGGAATCACTCAATTTCCTGTATTCTATATATTTCTGTAGATTAGATATCGTACAAATACTTTCTATACTCTTGCCCTATTTATTTTAGTATCTCAGAAAAATGGAAATTTTTTATAAGTTCATTGAATAAGTTCTCTTTTTGTTTGTCCACTACTTTATTGTACGTAATAAATCAAAAAAAAGTTCTGATACATCTGGAAAACCGAAACCAAGACTAGGAATTTTTGACGAACAGGACCAAAAATCATTACTCTTTCGACACAAGAAAAGGAATTTTCTACACCCCTTTCTTGTGTCGAAGACTAGGAAGACAAATAATGCCTCTTAGAATTATTTGTTCCCCGCATTTATAGTTCGTTCTATTACCCGCTTACTTATGCTAATATCTATCCCAATTTGATTCTATTTCAAATAGAAGCAAATGGGTCCATTTTATGACATTGCAATCTGGCAATAGTAACATAGTCGTACCAATTGAATTTGGCTAAAAAAAAAACAAAGAAAGAGGCGGTAAAGTCATAAAGTCAACTAAAATAGTTTTCTTCAAACAAAAAACTACCTATTATGACTAGGAATGCGGTACAAGGGATTCCCCAAAGCTCGTAGAAAAAGAGCAAGTAAATAAAAGGGTTTTCAGAATTGATTTTTTTTGATCATACATAATTGACAACAAGAATTTTGTTCTTTTTACGAACCGGATGTCGATAAATTCGCGAGTCTAGAAATTCATTTCGGCCAATTGAACCTTCTCGAACTGTTTCTTTTTAAGAACCAAAAAAATTTGTGCCAAAATAACAGAGGCCAAGAAGAGCAAAAGACCTTGGACACGTAATGGATCTTGAAGTACTATTTCTGCATCTCCCTGACCAAATCCACCCACATTAGGATTACTCGTTAATGGTTGATCAAATTTGATGGATTCACCCTCTGAAACAAGAAGTTCTGGGCCTGGAGGAATAATATCAACCACTTGACGTCCATCCGATGGATCTGTTATGGTTATTTCATATCCCCCTTTTTCTTTTCGTATGATTTTACTTACTATACCCGCTCCTGTAGCATTATAAACTGTATTGTTACTCTTGCTTCCGTCGGGATAAATCTGACCCCTTCCCCTATTTCCCCCTACGTATATAGGATATTTTAAGAAGTGAACATCTTTCTTAGTAGCGGGGTCGGGGGAAAGAATAGGAAAGGTGATTTCACTATATTTCTGACCAGGGACAGGCCCTATCACAAGAATATTTTTTTGATTAGGGCGATAGCTCTGAAAAGATAAATTGCCTATCTTTTCTTTCATCTCGGGAGAAATACGATCGGAAGGAGCTAATTCAAACCCCTCCGGTAAAATAAGAACAGCCCCCACATTCAAACCCCCCTTTTTACCATTAGCAAGAACTTGTTTCACTTGCTTATCATAAGGAATTCGAACAACTGCTTCAAATACAGTATCAGGAAGTACCGCTTGTGGAACCTCAATATCCACAGGCTTATTAGCTAAATGGCAATTGGCACATACAATACGCCCAGTCGCTTCTCGTGGATTTTCATAACCCTGCTGTGCAAAAATGGGATATGCACTTGAAATGGATGTCCGAGTTATGATATATATCATGAGCGATATGGAAATAGATCGAGTAATCTGTTCCTTTATCCAAGAAAAAGTATTTCTAGTTTGCATGGTCTAATCATTGATCCGAAAATTTCTACAATAAATTGGGTAGGTCGCTAATATAGTTCCCTATCCACGATTCTGCTATATTACTGGAATCATTTTACTGAAATACTATAGGATGAAAATCCCCCGGATAGAAAGTTTTTAATGCTTATGTAGAACTACAAAGTAAGAAAGATTCTAATTAAGTGGATTCATATCGGTGGATCATTTATCAATCAGTCATTGAATGATAAATAACTACAAGTGACGGAGATACACGATTTAAATAAGAGAAAACCCAATATTTAAAAATAGTATCCAGAATAACTGGAAAAGTGCAAACAAGATAAGGTAAAATTGGATCATTATGAACAAATCCAAAATCTTTGTAGACAGAACCAATAATTAGTTCCCAACCGTGGTGTGAATGAAATCCCATACATAAATCGCTTAATAAAAGAATCCAAAAAGCTTTTACTGTATCACTTAAGTTATATAGGAATTCCTGAGCCCAAGAGTTAAGAATAACAAGTTCTTCATTACCTAAAATAGAAAAACCGCTTAGAATAACAAAACAGATTATATTTGTCGAGAAGTGCAAAATCGTATGGATACGATACTCATTGTGGATCTTGATTAATTGGATCGTTTCTTTGTGGATTCCTAGAGGAAGCTTTTGTAGATGTGTCTCCGAGTATTCCTTGATCATTTCGTCCAAGAAGAGGATTTCCTCTAATTCTATGAACTTTTCTAGAATACTTTTTTCTTGAATATCATTCAAAAAAAGTTCGGATTGACCAGTATTCGACCAATTAGTAACCCAAGATTCCATACTTTTAGTAAATGAGAGAGAAATCCACCAGGGCAAAAATACTATAGATGCAAGATACAAAAGAGGAGTGAATGCTTTCTTTTTTGCCATTTTTCACCTGTGAATTTTTAATTAACCCGCTTCATTTGTCGACTCTATGTGATCGAATATTTCTTTCAAACATGAGTTCTAGACACGAAACCTATGAATGTATTTTATTTGTGATTTTGTTTGAATCTAGCAAGAATATAGAAATAGACTAAGACTCCACTTCGAATTCGAATGAAGCAATAATCAAAAATATTGTTTCCAGATATCTCAATTCATCAAATCCCAAACAAGTGTCTCCTTTCGATGAATGACCGAAATAAGTCCTTTAAGGAATGAATATTATTGCGATTTTGAGACGAAAGAACTCCTTTTCTATCAAAATATCCAAAATATTTCGAAAGAATTCCAATGATTCCCCATAGCCAAGAATAGAATAATTGAGAGAAAGATATTGTGATGATCAAAAAAATGAGCGGCAAAACAAGACAGAAATGGGCCAGTTATCATTATTAAGAAAACCCATTATTGGTTAGTAAAGAACACAAACGAAAGGATAAAAAAGGTCGATTGACAAAAAGGAAATAATTTACAAGATAGGATTTATCTGCATCTAAAGTAGCACTTCCAACAAATATTGAACTTCAAAAAAAAAGAGAAATTTCTTTCTTTCGAAATCGTTTGATATATGAGAGAAATTGAATCTAGTAGTTCAATTTCTTACTTGTTTCAATTGAGTTGCATGGATTTGGATACGCATAAAAAACCACAAAAAAAAGAGTTTTGTTTTATGGTTGTTCCATATACGTCGGCTTTGGCTCGACTGAATGTTCTGACGAAACTTCAGTTAAGTTCTGTTATAGAAAAAAACAGGATTCTTGCATTTTTCCCTTCTGCTGAGGCTGAAAAAGCATTAGTTCTTCAGCCTCAGTTTTTTGTTTTTTTTTATCTTTTATCAACTGATTTCAATCGGTACACGCAAGAAAAAGGCCAATTCCACGGCTTCTTCTTCAACTTCTCGTGGAGTCAAATTCTCATCAGTAGGGGTCACCAGAAGAACCCCCCGACCTCTGATATCCATATAACGGACACGATGACCATAAGGACCCTCTTTAACTCTTATTCTAATGGATTGAATTTCTTTTAGACAGAATTCGACGACTATGCGACGATTTTTTCCAGGAAATCCCCAACGAAAAATACGCACTAGTCCTTCCTTTCTATCGAACCGATCATAACCACTACCTACATTACAGAAAATTGTCCACCATAAATAGAAACTAATAAAGAGACTCCCGATCCCGTAGAAAAGTATCACGATCCCTTGTGGAAAAAAAGGGATTTGCTGAGACGGAACAAAAGATATCAAATTTCTATCAAGAAAACTGGAAGTTCCAGTCAATAAGAATCCTAATGAACCTAAAGAAACTGTAAAGGCCCAGAAAATATTACTTAGTTTTTGAGCCCCCGGTCTAAGCCGTATCCATAATCGTTTAGATTTTTTCCAGAATCTTTTCCAGTTCCAATTCATACTTGGACCTCCTGTTGTTTTTTGAGAATACTCTAAATTCTAAGGAACTCTCATCAACTAGCACTAGTTTGATGTGAACTAGTACTAGTTTGATGTGCACTTTTTTTTTAGGAGTAATGTTTTATTTTAAAGAGTTCAAATAGAAATACTTTTCATAGTATGAAAATATACATATCGATCCACCAACTTTACATTTTAGGCATCCAGCGCCCCTGATCTATTTGAAACTAGCTAGAATTCATTTACCCATAGATCATTTTTCTGCAGGCATAAGAGCTTTTTCCTTTATGTTCGCCGGAAATCACATGTTATACCATATTTCCCGAAATAAAAATCTGTGTTATGTTACAGGTCTAAGTTTCAAAAAAAACGGATGAGATTTTGTCCCCTCAGATCTAAACAATCTTGTTTTTTTGAACATAAAGAAATAAAGAAGCCATTGCCATTGCCGGAAATACTAGGCCTACTAAAGGCACAAAAATAGAGGGAAAATTGAAAGTTGTCATAAAATGGGTACCTCCATTTACTATTTGTACCTGTTATTCTTTTTTTTTTATATCAGATTTTTTATTTATACTAATTATAATTTTATTTATACTAATTATAACTAATTATAATTAATAATTGTAATTATTATGAATTCGTAGTTATTATTAACTAATTCATAAAATTTGAAAATTCTTATTAGTATTAGAGATATAAGTATCTCTAATACTAATAAGTATCTCTATATCTAAGTGATAGAATAAGTCCAAGGAATGTAGAACTAAATAAATGGATTTATTCATCTTTCTACTAGGTCACCAAAGAAAAATCCATTCTTAGTTACTTTGATTCCGATAAGCTAACTACTTGTTAGCTACAAATAAAATAATGGAACTTAGCGCGCTCTACGTGATTGAATTGGGATTCGAGTCGTGGAACTTCAAAAACTCAGTCAGAACGTCTTTTAAAAACTTCCGTGAGATGATTAGGTCGATTATGCCCTTCTCGAATAAAGGTTCAGCCTCTTGTGAACCTTCGGGTATCGGTTCCTTCAATGTTTCTTCAATTACTCTTTTACCCGCAAATGCAATGTAGGAATTGGGCTCGGCAATAATGATATCTGCCAACGTACCAAAACTAGCTGTTACCCCACCAGTAGTAGGAGATGCAAGGATTGATATATATAACTTGTTTTTGGATTGATCATAATCCAACAAGGCAGATGATATTTTAGCCATTTGCATCAAGCTCAAACTTCCTTCTTGCACGCGTGCCCCACCCGAAGCGCATACTATAATAAGAGGTAGAGATTGATTGGTAGCGTACTCAACCAAACGGGCGATTTTCTCTCCAACTACGGATCCCATACTGCCCCCCATAAACTCAAACTCCATAATCCCAAAAGCTACGGGAATACCATTTAGTTGACCTACGCCTGTTTGAACAGCCTCATTTAATCCTGTCTTTCTTCGATAAGAATCAAGACGATCTTCATAGGACTTGCCCTTCTCCTCCTCCGAATCCCACTCAGAAAGCTCTTCGGGTAAGCTATCCTCCTCCAAATTCCATTCAGAAAGCTCTTCGAGTAAATTATCCTCCTTCGAATCCCATTCAGAAAGCTCTTCGGGTAAGCTATCCTCCTCCAAATCCCATTCAGAAAGCTCTTCGAGTAAATTATCCTCCTTCGAATCCTCGGGATCGGGATCCGGAGAGGCCATGTCTTCATCGATAGGATCCCAAGTATCGGGGTCGATCAAAAATTCGATTCTTTCTAGACTATTCATTTTGAAATGATATCCACAGTGTTCGCACATATTATTTCGTTCCTTTAAGAATCTCTTATAATTTAATCCAAGACAATCCTCGCATTGAACCCACAAAGCCGCAATAAAAGCAGGGGTACCTCCACGATACGGACGGATCTGATTCGAATCATCCAACGGAGTTGGTTCCAAATCATCCGAATCATCCGGTTTTTGATCTTTCGAATCCCCAGTATCCCCATCAGTCGATTTTTGATCTTTCGAATCCCCAGTATCCCCATCAGTCGATTTTTGATCTTTCGAATCCCCAGTATCCCCATCATCTGGTTTTTGATCTTTCGAATCCCCAGTATCCCCACCATCCGGTTTTTGATCTTTCGAATCCCCAGTATCCCCACCATCCGGTTTTTGATCTTTCGAATCCCCATTATCCCCATCAGTCGATTTTTGATCTTTCGAATCCCCAGGTAAATCATTACCCTTCGCGGGGTTCGGCGACCCGGATTCCCCGCTTTCACCACACGTTCCGCCAGGCGGAGCCCCATTCCCATTATCCCCAATGTGACTACTGTCGCCCCCACTGGGTATATAAATACCGTTGATTGCCCCACGAGGATATTTGTTATTAGATCCAGAACTGGGATTATTCGAATTAGATTGAATATCGTCATTGTCTGACAAAAAGTTTTCATTAGGACTTGCGAAAAAGTAACTAAGGCCCCTTGAACTACTTATCCCATCTTTCGACGTCAATGGAGTCTTAAACAAAATCGGATTAAAACACCAGTTTGAACTAAAACAACAGTTCAAACTAAAACAAGATTTTGAATTCAAATATCTTTTCCCCATATTGGGTGCTCCTCTAGTTTATAGAATAAAAGAAAAGAAAGAAATACAATATACAATAAAAAATATACAATAAAAGAAAATCCAAATCAAAAATCCAAATCGAAAATCAAAATCGATTCTATCGATTCTATACAGGTTGCTAAGCCTGCGATATTGATCCGCAAGCGTGGCCTTGAAATTTTTGATTTCATGTTCCCCGGTCATACCCATATTATTAAGGATACGGGTATTGATTGTCGGTACCTTAGACATAAAACTTTTTATGAATTTGTCTAAAAATACAATAAATGAATAGCGATTGAGACTTCTTTATTTCGATAAAAAAATATGTTTATTCTATCTTATCTTATTAAGACTTTGGCGGGGAAACGTAAGTATTTTCACG